GTTGAGATCTGTTGACTTTGTATACCATTCCGTTGTAGTTGTAAATAAACTATCTTATCGTAGATCCGTTGTGATCTTGAAATTATCTAAAAATGGAAACAGCAACCCTAGTCGCCATCTTCATATCTGGTTTACTTGTAAGCTTTACGGGGTACGCCTTATATACCGCTTTTGGGCAACCCTCTCAACAATTAAGAGATCCATTCGAAGAACACGGGGACTAGACTAGTTGAAGTAATGAGCCGCCCGATATGGGAGGCTCATTACTTCAGTTGATATAATGAAAAATCATTTCATTTTTTAGTCGGAACCTTAGGTGGTTCTCGAAAAAAGATAGCGAAAAAAATTATCCCTAAAGTCGAGACTAAAAGGAAGGTATAAACCAATGCTTCCATAGATTCGATCGTGGTTTACAATTATAGCTTTCACACCTATTCGTTTGAGTGAGGTCGTTTACCATACCATATAAAAAAGGGAAAGAATCAAAGAAAAGAAGGTGATTCAAGTCAATATTTCTCGAGTACCCTATTCAAATAAAAAAAAATAGAAGCGAAAGATACCAGAGCAATCTTGTATCAAACTGCTTGTCTCTTTGTAGTTGGGTCTCCAAGTTTTTGGAATGCTCCAAATTCCACTTGAGCATCCAAATCCGGATCAATACCAGCAAAAACATCTCTGAACAAGGTTCTAGCGCCATGCCAAATGTGTCCGAAAAAGAAGAGCAAAGCAAACGAAGCATGCCCAAAAGTGAACCAACCCCTTGGACTACTACGAAAAACACCATCGGATTTCAAAGTAGCCCGGTCTAATTCAAAAATTTCACCTAATTGTGCACGTCTAGCATATTTTTTTACAGTAGCAGGATCACTATAACTGACTCCATTGAGTTCCCCACCATAGAACTCAACAGTTACACCTACTTGTTCAACACTATACTTTGATTCTGCCCTTCGAAAAGGAACATCTGCCCTCACAATTCCGTCTCCATCTACCAAAACTACCGGGAATGTTTCAAAAAAAGTAGGCATACGACGTACAAAAAGCTCGCGCCCTTCTTTATCTCTAAAGACGGGGTGGCCTAACCATCCAACAGCTATTCCATCCCCACTGTCCATTGAACCCGCTCTGAATAATCCCCCTTTTGCCGGATTATTACCAATGTAATCATAAAAAGCTAATTTTTCGGGAATTTTAGACCAAGCTTCCGATAAACTCAGATTTTCGGCTAGTCCGGCACCAACTCTTCGATATATTTCTTGCTGGAAGTATCCCTGATCCCACTGATAACGAGTGGGACCAAATAACTCGATTGGGGTAGTTGCTGAACCATACCACATAGTTCCAGCAACAACAAAAGCTGCAAAAAAAACAGCAGCGATACTACTAGAAAGTACAGTTTCAATATTGCCCATACGTAATCCTTTGTATAGACGTTGAGGCGGACGGACACTAAGATGGAATAGGCCCGCTAATATGCCCAGTGTACCCGCTGCAATATGATGAGAAGCGATTCCTCCCGGAATAAAAGGATCAAAACCTTCCGCGCCCCACGCTGGGCTTACAGATTGTACTTTTCCAGTTAGTCCATAAGGATCGGACACCCATATTCCAGGACCATATAAACCTGTTACATGAAATGCGCCAAAGCCAAAGCAAGCCACCCCTGAGAGAAATAAATGAATTCCAAAGATCTTGGGCAAATCCAAAGAGGGTTTTCCCGTACGTTCATCACAGAATATTTCTAGGTCCCAATACACCCAATGCCATATGGCCGCCAAAAAGCACAAGCCAGAAAACACAATATGTGCACCTGCTACGCCTTCATAACTCCAAATACCTGGATTCGTTACAGTTCCTCCTGAAATACTCCAACCACCCCACGAATTGGTTATTCCTAAACGAGTCATGAAGGGTAGAACGAACATACCTTGTCTCCACATTGGATCAAGAACGGGGTCAGAGGGATCAAAAACCGCTAATTCGTATAGAGCCATAGAACCGGCCCAACCAGAAACTAGAGCCGTATGCATTATATGGACAGAAAGCAATCGACCGGGATCATTCAATACGACAGTATGAACACGATACCAAGGCAAACCCATGGAAATACCCCTTTATCAAAGAAAAATAGACACTATGTAACTTTATCGCATTGGAATATACTATGTACTTTTGAGCGGATTCTGTATGAGAAAAGGTTACTATTTATTCTATTCCGTTTAAAATAACGGAAGAATTCTGTTCGTAAGAACAAAGAGAAGCAGATCTATTCTATACCCGATAAGTACCAATACGCAATGGGAGCATCGGTCCCATTTTGTGGGAACGAATGGATGGATACTTGTTTATTATTAGAACGATTGATCCCTTCATTAAAATTTGTATTTATTCATTCTCTCTTTCTCTAAAAACCTTCCCATTTATGTATAAACTAGTAGAATAAACAGAAAAAAATGATGAAGACAATAAACTCATTCTTACGTTTCCATATTAAAGTGAAGTATAGTACTTAATTTTTTTCTTTAATTTAATGCCCATTGGTGTTCCAAAAGTACCTTTTCGGAGTCCTGGAGAGGAAGATGCAGTTTGGGTTGACGTATAGTGCGACTTGTCAGACATATTGGGTCATATGGGATTTACCCGTTTTCTCCCCCGATCGAGATATCCTCTGTTTCGCCCAAGAAATATTGTATTGATTGGTTCTTCAATCATTCGGAGCGTGAAGTGAAATTGGATCAATTTCTATTGAGGATCAATATTATCAATTAGAAGAATTTATGGTTGACTTGGACTAAAAAAATAAAATATCCAGGCTCCGTTCAGAAAATACCAAACAAATTGGTAATAGTAATATATTTACAATTACCGCTTGTAGCATAGACGATTCGTAATATTAAATTCAATTATAGGAGTGATCTCAAACTGACATGCCAACCAATATGATGAATACATCGAATAGTTTGGGAGAGGCATAAAACGAATTTTTAAAGTCGTAGCAAAAAGAAATGGTACTGAAATTATTTGTCCTATATGTGCAAATAGAATTCGGATAGATCTTTCCCCGGAGTAGAACATGAACCTAAAAGAATTGAAAGGACCCATTCAGGAACAAGAAAATGACATCGTGATTTGAATCTCGACGAAACAATACATCAATGAAAGGTTAATACAAAAAATGAAGTTCAGTAAATTCTTTTTTTTTAGGGATATGGAAGGGAGCCAAAACTTATGTTTTTTTTTTGAAAAATAGAAGAAAAACCCCTTTATTTTCATTAGAAAAACGGAAATCTGTTACAAAAAAAAGAGATAGGATTGGAATCGACACATTGGTTCTTTTTTTACCATTTTTTTGAACCGTATGCATCCAAAGATGCGCGTACGGTTCAAAGGGGATACAATTTTGTCCTAATCAACCGACTTTATCGAGAAAGATTACTTTTTTTAGGCCAAGAAGTTGATAGTGAGATCTCAAATCAACTTGTTGGTCTCATGGTATATCTCAGTATAGAAGATGATACTAGGGATCTTTATTTGTTTATAAACTCTCCCGGCGGATGGGTAATACCAGGAATAGCCATTTATGATACTATGCAATTTGTTTCGCCCGATGTGCATACAATTTGCATGGGATTAGCCGCTTCAATGGGATCTTTCATTCTGGTCGGAGGAGAAATTACCAAACGTCTAGCATTCCCTCACGCTTGGCGCCAATGAGTTTTTATTTGAAAAAAAAAAAGAAGAAGACTATGCCTTCGCCATATCGAATGTGAATAATATGAAAAATAGGTAATAATAGCATGGCACTTCGAGTTCGATATGAACAAACTAGTATTGTTTTTCCTAACATGAGATTTTGTATCGAGATAGTAGTATGAAACAAAGGTTATTCCGATTTGATTCTTATGTGTCAGGAGTACATTTCAGCGTCACAAACCCTTTTTCTTCCACACCAGAAGTCTCTTTATCTTTATGATAGTTACGTTACGAAAGAAAGAGTACGAAAATGAAAAAAAAAAAAGAAACTTTGGGATTGCTAAATCACAGACGAGATAAATATAGAAAGCAACAGAACCATCATAGTATTTTTTGACTCCTACAATACGAAAGGAAGGGTGGTAAATGGATCATTCAACGATCTGGATCGGATGGATTCTATTTTTTTCTTCGATAGAATAGAAATTGAAGAGAAGGGAGGAAGAAATGCCATTGCAGAGCCGTATGCAATGCACAAAAGATGCCTGTACGGCTGTTCCATTCTATTTGTTTTTTTTCTTCTTGTTTTTTTATCCCTTACTTTAGCCCAATCCTGCAAGATAGAAGAACCGTTCATGCATGATGTTATATCAATATTATCAGGGTCATGATTCACCAACCTGCTAGTTCTTTTTATGAGGCACAAGCAGGGGAATTTATCCTGGAAGCGGAAGAACTACTGAAACTTCGCGAAACCCTCACAAAGGTTTATGTACAAAGAACGGGCAACCCTTTATGGGTTATATCCGAAGACATGGAAAGGGATGTTTTTATGTCAGCAACAGAAGCCCAAGCTCATGGTATTGTTGATCTTGTAGCGGTCGAAAATGAAAATACTGGAGATTTCGTGTAAATACATGATTCCGTTTCAAATCAGAATTCCAATTTTTCGTGATTTGATATTGAATAGAAATAATTCATAATCATCAATCATCAGGTTAAGATCGATCTAAACCAACCTATTATATTATATATATGTATGATATGCCGACAATTAAACAACTTATTAGAAACACAAGACAGCCAATAAGAAAAATCACGAAATCCCCCGCACTTCGAGGATGTCCTCAGCGTCGGGGAACATGTACTAGGGTGTATGTGCGACTCGTTTAGATCATGAGTTCGAACAAACAAAACCATTTTTCCAGTACCAATCAGCAATAGGATAGATAGAGTGGAAAAAGCCATTTTTACTATCTAAAAATGAGGATGAGGATCTATCATATACCTATATTTTTTGTGTATGAAATTTATGGTTTCCATTGGTGCAAATCCAATCACCTCAATTTGAGATGAAAAGCAATTCCCCATTGGTAGCAAATAGTTATCCATTAAGCGGAGGAAATAGTACTACAAGAAGCAAAAAGGTTATGCTCCCTTTCTTGAAAGAACGGACTAACAAGGTCAGCTACCTAGCCAACTTTCATAATTAAATGCCGTCACTGTATGGATAGCCTTTTTTGTGAAAAGATCTATTACTGTATAATTGATTGGTAGAGCCAAAGAGAGTGAACTATACAAGTTTACAATAACATTTGATTAAATGAAAGAAGAGGCTCCGGTGTATAGAGAGGACCTCACCGTTTATGAAATAACCATAGAAACGATGGAACCCACTATTTTTTGCTTTTATTTAATATCGTTAGAATTTCTTATTTCTAGGTATTTTACCTGTAAGGATTCAAAATAGTGGTTGGGAAGGTCATAGTAGCAAAAGCCATTGGAATTTATATTTTATATATCGGAATAATCCGTTTTGTTATTAATCAACCGGGGGATAAAAGGATGACTGAAAGAAGAGAAATCAATTAGTTATTCATTCATTAAAGTGTAATTTGATTCAATGACCAGAGTTAGACGAGGATATATAGCTCGGAGACGTCGAACAAAAATTCGTTTATTTGCATCAACCTTTATAGGGGCGCATTCAAGACTTACTCGAACCATTACTCAACAGAAAATGAGAGCTTTGGTTTCCTCTCATCGAGATAGAGGCAGGCAAAAGAGGGACTTTCGTCGTTTGTGGATCGCTCGGATAAATGCAGCGGCTCGTGAGAAAGGGGTATTCTATAGTTATAGTAGATTAATACACAATCTGTACAAGAAGCAATTACTTCTTAATCGTAAAATACTTGCGCAAATAGCTATATCAAATAAAAATTGTCTTTACATGATTTCCAATAAAATTATGAAATAAAAGACATTCTAAAGTCATATATAGGAATGATTGAAACCGAATTGCATTCCCCGGAGTCCATTCTCCGGGAAGATAGAATAAAAAAAATTCAGATAAGATAAGTAGTAGAAATGAACGAACATCTTTCAAAAAAAAAGATTTATTCTTTCCCTATTTGTTGTTTCTTATAACACAACAATAAAATCTGGATTTGAGGCTTTTCGAACAAAACATCAATCTGAGCTTGAATTCCGATTGAAGTTTTGAATCAATGGAAGAGTATATCTATTTGTTTCTGGTTCTAGGACCGGTAGTTCTAGGGATTGACTCGGCTCTCTCAAACTGTTTTTCATTATTAAGAAAAGGTAACAAAGATAAAATACGAGCTTGTTTTATAGCAATAGTAATTAATCGTTGTTGTTTCAAGGTCAATCTATTCACCCGTCTAGATAATATTTTTCCTTGTTCACTAATAAATCGACTAATTAAACTCATGTTTCTATAATCAATTCGATCCCCCGATTCAATTGGGGGAAAACGCCTACGAAAAGATCGCTTGGATTTACGAAAAGGTTGCTTGGATTTATCCATGGTTTATTCCTTATCTCTAAAATTCTATTTCTTTATTTTCTTTATTCATTTCAGATCCGACCGAAATAGGGTTTTTTGTATATTCTATATTTTTATTTGTATATTATATATATATATATGTTTATGTTAAGATATGTTAAGTTCTTCCTTTTCCTGCCCCCTTGAAAGATCAAACACACGTTCGATTTATTTCTTTATTTCCCCATGAATCGTATGCTTGTGACAATATCGACAAAATTTTCTCAAGTCTAATCGACTGGGTGTATTGTGCCGATTCTTTTGAGTAATATATCTAGAAATGCCTGGCGATTCCTTATTGACACCATTTTGGACACAACTGGTACATTCCAAAATAACTCTAACTCGGATATCTTTACCCTTAGCCATGAACCCCCTTTGTATTTTTGTTTGATCAACTTAACTCTTCTGTTTTCGACCCGAACCTAAGAAGACGAAAAGAACAAAAAAGAAAAAAAATCAATATCAATAGAAGTTACTAATTAGAAATGGAATTTCTAAATATTTTGTTGTAATTCTAATTAATATTAATAGAATATTATTATATATATAGTAATAATGTAAGTAATACAATTTTTTTCTAACTATCAATTATTCCTATCCTAATCCCAGTATTTCATTTAAGTATCTTTTTTTTATGCTATGATTTCGTGGAGCTTTTTTTTTACCTTAGACTGGACCCCCTTTCCATTTCTGTTCTCCAAAATGGGATCTTAGATCCACCGGATTTTTGCTGAGGTTCAATATACTTTTTCTTTCTCTTTCCTTCCTATCCTAAAGAACTGAAAAAAAGGGGGACTAAGTTTTAGTCACGTCACGTAGAATTGTATCTCAAATTTTCTTCATTTTTTTCGCATATTAATAATATTAATATAATATTAATAACTAATAACTAGAAAAAAGGGAATGACAAAGCATCCGGGAATAAACGATTAATTTCTATCAATAGACCCGCTAAAGAC